ATGGCTGTTCCAAAAAACGTGACGATTGGAATATTGTACGGATTTTTATCAACTTTATCTCTTGGTCCAAACTTTTTATTCTCTTTAAGAACTTTTCTTTTTATCGGAATCCCAGAAGGCAAAGTCTTTGTTAGTGGATCTTTTGCAGGACAATTTTTAATATATCTATCTATCTATTATGCTCCATTTTACCAAACATTAATAAAACCTCATTTAATATCTTTAGTAGTTTTGCCTTACTTAGTTTCCCGTTTTTTTTTTTATACAAAAAAACGGGAAATACAAACTGTTTTTTGCTCATTGCAAAAAAACTGTACTTTTTTTATAGATGGATGTCTTATTCAATTGCTTAACCCTGTTATTTTTGGCAATTCGACATTAACAAGACTTATTAATGTTTTTCTTTTTAGATATAGTTCTAATTTTGTTTTTGTTCTTTGTGTTTTTTGTGGCTATGTTGGGAGTAATTTACTTTTGCTTCATTTTATAAAATTGCTATTTATCCGTTTGAACAAAAGTACATATACAAACTATCAAATAAAAAGATTTTGTGGTCTAATTTTTTTTTGTTATATCTATTGTTTCCTAGGATCAGTACGAATACCATGCTCTATCTATCCGTGGCGAACAAATTTCTCTTGGGTAAAAAATGATAACGAACAAACAGATCAAAGTTTAGTATGGGACCTTGAAAAAGGTACATCTTTAGAAAAAAAGAAAGAAGATAGTTTAGTCCAAAAAAATAATTTTTCAAAATGGAAAAAATTATGGCCTTTGGAGTGGCCTGTTTTATTTTTTAATTATCAGAGATGGATACGAAATACATACATAAAACCTGGCGTAAGTTTCTTACCTTTTCTAAAAGACCGAGTATCCCAATACTTTTTTGGTCACTGCTATAGTGACGGTAAAGAAAAGCTTTGTTTTACATTATTACCAACGAAATTTATCTTAGCTAAAAATTTAGAAGATTTAAAAAAAACTTATTCTCATAATGATAAAATATGGACAAATAATTTGAAAAATAGAAAAAATGTTTTATGGAAAGAATTTAGGAATAGAGTAAATAGAATAAATAAAGCCGAAACTCTAGCGAGAGAAGAAGACCAAAAAAGATATACAGTTACAGTTAAGCCAATTCGAGTCTATGATTGGGCTTTAACTTTTCAACCAACTATGATCAAATTCGTTCTCCAACGTGTATACCAACTGATAAAAGAAAAAACTATACTTTGGTCTAAAAAAAGAAAAATGTGGATCCAGGAACGCGCGGGAAGTACAAAGAAAGAAGCATTGGAAAAAAAAATACAATTAACACTCTCTCGAGGAGAAACTTTTCAAGAATTTGAAGATCCTTTACTTTGTAAATCATCTCGTTTGTTAATGAAATATTATAAACTAGTAGAAAAATTATCGATGACAAGATGGAAAGCATTTGGGAAAGTATATAACGAGGAAAGAAAAAAGCGAAAAGAAGAAAGAGCAATAGAAATTTTATGGAATAAATTAGAAAAAAGATTGAAGAAAAAAGAACTACAGGAAAAAGAGTATAAAAATGTTTACGAAATACAAAAAGGAAGGGATTCAATTACTTTCGAAATGTTTCCTGAAGAAGAAGAAATCACACCTGAAGAAAGACTTCTTCTTGCTATGGGACGAATAAAAGAAAAATTAGATTTTTATGATACAGTAAAAACTCGTTTTATTCTTCGGTTTGAAAAAACTGAACAAGACTTAATTGAACAAATTATTGTTGAAGAACAACAAAAAAAAGAACAGATGATAAAAAGTAGAACATTTTTTGATCTGTTAGATTTTTCTGATTATCAAAAGAGAAAAAATTTGCAAAACTCATATGTATATTACATAAAAAAGTCAAAAAATATAGTTTTTCATAGCTATTTTTATGGTATTAAAAATATTTGTAGTTCTTCGCTTGAAAAAGAGAACGAATATATTAAGCTTATTTTTATGGACTCAAAAAAAGAAAACGAGAAAATGCCTTGGAACTACTTTTCTTTCGATCATGTTCGTTCAATATTTCCTAATATTGAATCTTTTTCGCAATGGAAATATTTCAATTGTAAAGATCCTTTTTTTGAAAACAAAAAGAAAGAAAAAAATATAGTAATAAAAACTATATCACAAATGAATCGTAATAAGGTTTACACATATTTTCTGTTCAAGCTTCTTTATAAACAAATTAATGATAAAAACTTTCCCTATAAAAACATTATCAATTTGTTTTTAGTTTTGAAAGATAAAAATAGGCATTTAGTTTTTATCTATTTTGAAAAATTAGAATCGAAAATAATTGAGGAAGAAAAACTCAAAGAAACAAATAAAAGTAAAGACATAGAACTTAATTCTATACAAAACAAAGAGATGAACTCGTCTACCCCTTCTTTTCAAAAAATTGAAGAAAGTGAAGTTCGAAAAGAACTACCTCAATGGGAATCTGATTTGATTCAAGATTTTTTATACGAAGAACAAACAAATAAATCAGATTTTCGCGCAGCTCCTTTAAAAAACGTAGGATATTATGAAGACGAATATGGCGATGATACAGAATTATTTGTCAGAGCTAAACATGCTTCGTGTAATAATCGTTTATACATGTTTAAAGGAAGCATAAGATCTCGAAAAGGAAGATCTATTAAACCTTTTCGTCTGAATTTTAGATCTTTAAAAAAACAAATACATTCTCCTGTGGTTTGTAGAATGAAAAACAAGTCCTATATAAATAGAAAGATAGACTTTCAGATAATTTTGGTTTCGATTCTAAATTTCCGTATTAGAAGTTTATGTAAAATGGTTGTTCAAGTCTTTTTAAAAATAAATAATAAGTTTATTCAAAGATTGAATCCATCAGCTATGGATAAAAAATCAAAAATAGTGAAAAACCTAAGAATATCCGTGTATAAAAAAAAATACTATGCAAATTTAGCTAAATTGGATCATCATGTGTTTCATAGAATTAGGGGACCTTTATTAATAGCTCAAGCTTTCTTGAGAAGAAAACTAGTATTACCTTTATTGATTGGTATTAAAAATATCGGTCGCATTTTATTATTACAAGTTCCAGAATTTCAAGAAGACTGGGAAGAACTTTCTCAGGAAATTTATATAAATTGTACCTTTGACGGTATAGAATTTTCTGAAGAAAGCCGTCCAGGCAAATGGTGGGAAGATGGTTTTCAAATCAAAATTTTGAATCCTTTTCGTTTAAAACCTTGGCATAAACCGTTGGATACCAGTCATAGAGTTAAACCTACCTATATGTCGATAGGAGGATATGAAGTGTATACCCCTTATGGTAATAAGGTACGAACACTCGCTTTTTGGCAACCGCTTTTAGTAGAAATAAAGAAGAAACTTTCGGAACTTTCAGTAGATTTTAGTTTAACCTTTCCGTTTTTTAAAGAAGAAAACTTCTTCTCGAATATAAAAAGAGTTCAAGATCAAATTAAAAGTATTTACTCGAAAGAAACAAATATCCATTCTCAAAAAAGATTAAATCAAATTTGGTCTAAGAACAAGAACGAATGTTTTTCAGAAAAAAATATCCAAAAATCGAGTCATCTAGATCATGATACTTGGATAATTCAAATAAAAAATAGTCTCAATTGTTTAAAAGAAGACATTCAAAAAAAATATCATGAATCATATGCTATACAAAACGAAATAGATAATTTAAGAAGAAAAATAATTAATAAGAATAAGCAATTAGAGCAATCATCTTTGACGGGAAACTCAAAAAAAAACAACATTTCAAAAAATGGGCCACTAATCAAAAATTGGTTCTTTTTTTTGCAAAAATTTGATCAAATTTTTGATATTTATAGAGATGTTTTTTTTTATTTTTTGAAAAATCTTATTTATTTATCTAGGATTTATTTCACAAGACCTCTGATAATAATTTTTAAACGAATATTTTTTTTCAATAGAAAGCAAGTAGTAAACCTTTTTTGTCTTACTCATGATAAGAGACTTTCTCAAGCATATGTTTTCCTTGATATATGGCGTTGTGTAACAAAAGATAAATCTATTTTAACACAGTTTTTTGAAACAAAAACTTCGTCGTATCCATTCATTAAAAAAAACATAAAAAAATTTTTATTAGATCCAAAAAGCGGATATAAAGAACCTCAACAATATAAGAAAAAGAATTGGAAACATTGGATAAATTGTTATGATCGTTACGATTTAAATTCAGAATTCTTATGGTCTTATATAGAACCTAATTTATGGAGAAGTAAGGTTAGTCAACAATGGAAAATAAAAAAGAAAAATTTCAAAGAAGACCAAATAGAAAAAAATGCTTTGATGCTTACATCTTACAAAAAAAAAATTCTGTTTAAGCTAAATAAACGTTATAGATTGAATCTTTTAGCATATGATTATCTTGATTTCAATAAAAAAGAGATTTCTAGGTTTTTTTTAGAAAAAAAAAGAATTGGGTTGTATTCACCAAAAGAATCTTTTTCTGATTCTATCTTAAATTATAAGATGGGTTTTCAAGACACTGAAGAATTTTTAAATGAATTATCAAACAAAATCAATAATGAATTATTCACACATTTCGAAGGAATTCTGAAATTTCATTTTATTTCCGAAACAAAAACAGAACAAGAAAAACGAGAGTTTGAGATATTTTTTATAAGATATTGGATTTTTTGTAGACGAAAAAGATGCCGTTTCTGGGAAGTATGTAATAATATGCCGTCAATACAGCTACTGAGTAAAAGAAAAAAATTGTTATCAACACAGGAACGAGTGTATTTTGAATTCATAAAACTACAGAAACGTGCCTTTTTCATTCAAAAATGGAGACAAGAACAAGCAAAAAAAAAAAAATTAATACAAAAAAAAAGACTTTTAAAGAAAGCAGAAAAGGATGGTATAGATGTAAAAAAGAAAAAAGAAAGTATACACAAAGAACTAGAAATTTTGGCAGCACAACAAAAACGATTAACAAAACAAGAAAAAAAAAGAAAATTGTTAAAAAAAAGGTTTGGTTATAAATGTGCCGAAATATCTACAATAAGACAAAATTGGATCGAAAGTAAAGCAGAGCAAGAATTATTAGACAAAATAATAGATAAAAAAATCGAAAAACGAAAGTATCTTGCATCTTATTTTTGTTCCAAAAATAAAAAACAAGCGAAAGAACCTAAAAAAAACGAGAAAAAAAAAGAAATTAAAGAGGAAACAACATTAAATATAAGTAATACGTTAGAAAAACAAGCAATACTTGAGGAAATTTTAATAGAAAAAAAGAAAAAAATTACAAATAACGAGTATAGACGCCGAGAACAACATTTACAGAAGTTATTAGATTTAATTGATGATCAAAAAGATGATGATTTCATAAATGAAGAGCGTGATGATGACATGTACAGATTATTTGCTAAAACTTTACACAAAGAAATTTTGTATTGGAAAAGTATGAAAATATCTTATACCAATTTGATTAAACAATTTTCTATTTTACGAAAAATGGCAAATGATCCCAAAAGAATAAAAGTTTTTGTTAATATATATTTTCAAGATATGCCTATTGAATTTTTCTTATTTACACATGATATGAAAAAATTAGATTTTCGTAATAAAGATATAAAAAATATAATACTAAAAAGAGTAATCAAACCTGTTTCACAATTACCTATGGAAAAAGTTTTAAGACGAAGACTTATTAATATTTCATTTTTATTTCCTAAAGAAAATTTAGAGAAACAAGTGACTGAATCTTTTTTGAAACTTAACAATTTCTTTCTTGAAGATATCTTTCTTCCAAAACGTCGTAGGGAATTTCGTATATTAAATCGTTTGAATTGTAAAAAACCGAAAAAAAAAAACGTTGAAGATAATTTTCATTTTAATCAAAAAATTACTAAAAATATATATTTAGAGTCGAAAATAAAAATGAAACAAACTCTTTGGCCTAGTTATCGTCTAGAGGATCTTCTTTGCATGAATAGATATTGGTTTAATACGGCTGATGGAAGTCGTAATTCTATTTGGAGAATACGTATGTTTTGTTTATTTTAAAAAGTTGTAATTCTATTTTTAGAGTATTTTTTGCTTGACAAAAAAGTGTTATATTCAATATATTGATTGATAAAAGAAAAGATAAAAACTTATATTTGAGTTGTTTTTATACAACAATTTGCTTCGAACTGTTCGTTTTCTATTTCTTTTTTTATTGTTTTGGATACTAAAATGTCTAGTATCCAAACATACTATCTCCCTCCCCCCTTTTTTGTGTTTATTAAATTAGATCAGAGCAACAGGAGTCGAACCTGCGACTTAAACACTCCGTGATATCAACGACCATCTAGATCAGGCTCCGTTTATTTTTTAATGAATCTATATCTAATTGGATATTTTTGTATTTTTATAATGAAAAAAATTTTTCAATAGTTTTCTATTTATTTCTATTTAATATAGAAATAAGCCGCCATGGTGAAATAGGTAGACACGCTGCTCTTAGGAAGCAGTGCTTGAGCTTCTCGGTTCGAGTCCGAGTGGCGGCAAAACCTACTATTTAGTTCAACAGTTTAAATATGTTAGTTTTTTTTTTTTTTTAGTTAAGGAGGACCTATGTTATTTGTAACTTTAGAACAAATATTCAATCAATTCTATTTTTCTCTAATTTTAGTAATTGCTTTTATTTTTGGGGGAATCTTTTTTTACCCAGTAAAAGAACTAAGAATTTCTGGGAAAAGAGGCTTAATTTTTACTTTTTTTTGTTTAACGATAGTATTAATAATTCGTTGGTTTTCCTCAAGACATTTACCATTAAGTAATTTATATGAATCTTTAATATTTATCTCATGGAATTCATGTTTGATCCAGATTATTCTGGAAGTTTTAAATCCTAATATTCGTTGGTTGAGTGCAATTACAACACCAAGCGCTATGTTTACTCACGGGTTTGCTACTTTAGTTCTTCCTAAAGAAATGCAACAAACCGAAACGGTAGTACCTTCTTTACAAACTCATTGGTTAATGATGCATGTCATTATAATATTACTTGCATATATAATTCTTTTATGTGGATCTTTAGCTTCTATTGCTCTCTTAATTTTGAGTTCAAAGGAAAAATTTTCTTTATCTATTAGTGTAGAAAAAAAAGAGAAAAGTTATTTTCCTTTTTTAGTAGAAAATTTCCGTAAACTTCAACTAATTCAACAATTAGATCAATTGGGTTATTATACACTATTTATCGGTTTTATCCTTTTAACTATAGGTATTCTTTCAGGAGCAGTATGGGCTAACGAAGCTTGGGGATCTTATTGGAATTGGGACCCAAAAGAAATTTGGGCGTTAATAACATGGCTAATTTTTGCAATCTATATTCATATAAGATTGAATAAAGGGTGGAAAGGTAAAAAACCAGCACTTGTAGCTTCTATTGGATTTTTGTTTGTTTGGATATGCTATTTTGGTGTCAATCTTTTAGGGATAGGTTTTCATAGTTATGGATGGTTCATTTATAATGGTTAATTGAAAAAGAAAGTAATCCAAGGTGAAAAAACATCTTTTTACATAGATGTTTTTTTCACCTTGGATAAACAAACTTTTTAAAGACTGTTTCTTTATAAGTTTTTACTTAATAAGCTAGTCCCATACTACGAGTGGTTTCGTTTTTTAAATAAACACGTACACTTAAAAAATCTGTTGGACAAGCAGATTCACATCTTTTACAACCTATGCAATCTTCTGTTCGTGGAGCAGAGGCTATTTGCTTAGCCTTACAACCGGTCCAAGGGACCATTTCTAAAACATCAGTAGGACATGCTCGTACACATTGCGTACAACCAATGCATGTATCATAAATTTTGACTGAATGAGCCATTTATTCTCCATATAATATTCTATTTTATATAAATAATATTCTATTTTTTTTTTAATCATCTTTTAATAAAATTTTATCTCTTTATTTTTGTTGTTTTAATGACTTTTTGAACCCTTGATATTTAGAATACATATGATCGATAATCTTAAAATTACTAAGGATTTTTTTTAATTTCAATGCTTTTGCTCGCCAAAGCTTTTTGTTATTCCCAGATTTCCGTTTTTTTGGAACAGCCATTTTTTTTGTTTTTTTTTAATAGATTAAATTCCTTATAAATTAAGTTGAAAACTTATGATAAACAAATTAGTTTGGTTTGGAACCAAGTTTCTTTTTATTGTATAAGTAAAGAAGAAGTCGCTTCCGTTTGATCAAAAGTTTCCGCAGACTCCTTTGGGAGGAATAGTCTTTTTTATGTGTCCCGAGGTGTCTACTGAGTTTTTGAACTCGATTGGTGAAAAACCATACTTGAGATTCGATGGATCCTCTCTTTTTCTCAGGAATGGAAGAGAAATGAATGTCAAAAGTATTGATCATAAAAACAAACTTGAATCAAAGGGAAAAGTGGAATAGAATCATTTCCTGTATGTCTCCAAGGATTATGAAATATGTTAGTGTTGACGTTCCGATGGATCTTCTTGTTTGTTAATTCTCACCAGAGTAGCCCGATCTAAGTTTTCTAAATTTTCATTCCGTCTTAGAGGACGGGTAATTAATTCAAGCACGTCTCTTGCATTGGAAAATCCATGAATCTGAGCAAAAGTAAATTCAATGGACCATTTTGTACTAATTCCTCTTGCCTCTAATGGGTTCGCGTGAGCCATTCCCGTGATGGCCAGGTCAGGTTGTAACTCCCGCATACGCCGTATTTGATTGGAATTGTCTGGTTTTTCCACAATTCGTGGTATTGGTATACACTTCTTTCTACAGGAATCACGTAAAAGTGCTAATTCAGCAGCTTGATATCTTTTATCCATATATGGAATGCCTATTTCATAAACGATCATTCCACATCTGATTAATAATCTTGCTAAAGAGACTTCTAGCAAGTTATCTCCCATGAAGAAGACGGATTTTCCCTGTACCAAATCAAGATAATCCTTGCAACTTTGCCAAATCTGTTCTTCTCTTTGCTCTAGACCCTGGGGTTCAATCTCCAAAACAGAACAAATCTTTTCAATCCAAGCCCGTGTCCCGTCCGGTCCAATCGGGAAAGGAGCTACAATTAATTCACAATTGTCCCGTCTTAGTAAAGTGGTTGCTGTACGGCTTAAAAAAGGGTTCACACCACAGACATAAACTCCTTTGCCCAAAGAAGGAAGATCTTTATACTTCTGCGCAGGTAACCAACCCGCTACTTGTATGGATTGCTGTCTTAATTCTATATTCAATTGAGAAGCAACGTTGGAAGGTAAAGA